GGACGATAGTAAAAAGTCATAGCAAAACCCGTAGCTACTTGTACTAGAAAACAAGTAAGTGTGATCCCCCCTAAACAATAAAATATGTTGACATGAGGAGGAACATATTTACTAGTTATATCATCTGCAATCGCCTGAATCTCAAGACGTTCCTCAAACCAATCGTATACTTTATTGAGATAGGTAACCCAATGGAACTCCCCCCCTCTGAGAACCGTATATGAGAATTTCATCTCGTACGGCTCAAGCGGAAACACACAAATACTGATTTCAACGGATATATAATAGAAAATGAAAAACTTCATTAACCACTTGATTCGATTTGCCTCGAAGATACGAAGTAACAAAAATCCGGAATCTCTTCTTTGTGATGATAATGCCAAAAAATATCAAGTTGGCTCATCTGTCTTTCTTTATGTTGATCGTTACAGGCCTCTTGAATCTTCTCTTCCCTATTTTTTATTTGTTATTTGATTTATTGTTTTTTTTTTTTTTTGTGCGTACTGCGGATTTACTCTTGTTTTACTATTGATAGGAATTCTCTTGTTGAGACCCTATGAATCAATTGAAACCTCAGATTCATACTAGAACCACGATGATTTAGCCTCAAGCTAAACTCAAAGGTTCTCTGAGTAAGAACCTTTGATGATCACTTATTGAATGAATGGATGTAATGACTCAACAAAATCTAGAGAAAGAGTTATCCTTCGGTCAAAATAAATCTGAAGGAATAAAATTCGTTTGATTTAGGAAATACCTATTTGAATTTTTTTTGAGTCCGGTTGCGAGGTCTGAATAAATAGTAGGTATGAATCATAGTTCAAATATTTCTTTTCTTGATCTATTCTATATATTCCGTGCTCCAGATACTAGAATAAATATCCGACGAGGTAGAATCATCTTGATAGAGATAACAGGTCCATTCTATGTATTATCAATAGGATCAATTATAACAAGTCACACACTCATATTCCGGAAATACCGAAACAAAAAAATTCCACGGTCGAACTACCAGAATAGAATGGTCTAGAAATCCAAGTCTAAAGTAACTTTTTCTTTGATTGAAAGACTAGGACTTCATAGTTCTTATAAACCTAACTCATTGAAATTCCATCCAGTAAAACGGAAGAATTATAAATTTCCAAAATAATAGATAGGAATATCGCAAATAGAGCCATTGCGACCCCCATAAGTGGTGTAGTCCCCCATCCCGGAGCTACTTTACCATATTCCGAATTCAATGGTTTCAATAAATCCCCTACAGTAGTTCGTCTTGGCCCAGATCTAGAACTATCCTCAACGGTTTGTGTAGCCATAAATCCTATTTAATGATTGGTTGAGATCTGTTGACTTTGTATACTATTCCGTTGTAGTTGTAAATAAACGATCTTATCGTAGATCCATTGTGATCTTGAAATTATCTAAAAATGGAAACAGCAACCCTAGTCGCCATCTCCATATCCGGTTTACTTGTAAGCTTTACTGGGTACGCCTTATATACCGCTTTTGGGCAACCCTCTCAACAACTAAGAGATCCATTCGAAGAACACGGGGACTAGTTGAAGTAATGAGCCTCCCAATATGGGAGGCTCATTACTTCAATTAAATTATTTCGAAAGGTTATTTCATTTTTTTAGTCGGAACCTTAGGTGGTTCTCGAAAAAAGATAGCGAAAAAAATTATCCCTAAAGTCGAGACTAAAAGGAATGTATAAACCAATGCTTCCATGGATTCGATCGTGGTTTACAATTATAGCTTCCACACCTATTCATTTGGGATCATTTATCATATCATATAAAGAAAGAAAAAAAGTCAAAGAAAGGTGATTCAAGTCAAGATTTCTCTGATACCCAATGTCAAATAAAAAAAAAATAGAGGCGAAAGATACCACAACAATGTCGTATCAGACTACTTGTCTCCTTGTAGTTGGATCTCCAAGTTTTTGGAATGCTCCAAATTCCACTTGAGCATCCAAATCTGGATCAATACCAGCAAAAACATCTCTGAACAAGGTTCTAGCGCCATGCCAAATGTGTCCGAAAAAGAAGAGCAAAGCAAACGTAGCATGCCCAAAAGTGAACCAACCCCTTGGACTGCTACGAAAAACACCATCGGATTTCAAAGTAGCCCGATCTAATTCAAAAATTTCACCTAATTGGGCACGTCTAGCATATTTTTTCACAGTAGCAGGATCAGAATAACTTACTCCATTAAGTTCGCCACCATAGAACTCAACAGTAACACCTACTTGTTCAACACTATACTTTGATTCTGCCCTTCTAAAAGGAACATCAGCTCTCACAATTCCGTCTTCATCTACCAAAACTACCGGAAATGTTTCAAAAAAAGTAGGCATACGACGTACAAAAAGCTCGCGCCCTTCTTTATCTCTAAAGACGGGGTGTCCTAACCATCCAACAGCAATTCCATCCCCATTGTCCATTGAGCCTGCTCTGAATAATCCCCCCTTTGCCGGATTATTACCAATATAATCATAAAAAGCTAATTTTTCGGGAATTTTAGACCAAGCTTCCGATAAACTAAGATTTTCGGCTAGCCCGGCACTAACTCTTCGATATATTTCTTGCTGAAAGTATCCCTGATCCCACTGATAACGAGTAGGACCAAATAATTCGATTGGGGTAGTTGCTGAACCATACCACATAGTTCCAGCAACAACAAAAGCTGCAAAAAAAACAGCAGCGATACTACTGGAAAGTACAGTTTCAATATTGCCCATACGTAATCCTTTGTATAGACGTTGAGGCGGACGAACACTAAGATGGAATAGGCCTGCTAATATGCCCAATGTACCCGCTGCAATATGATGAGAGGCTATTCCTCCCGGAACAAAAGGATCAAAACCTTCCGCGCCCCACGCTGGATTTACAGATTGTACTTTTCCAGTTAGTCCATAAGGATCGGACACCCATATTCCAGGACCATACAAACCTGTTACATGAAATGCGCCAAAGCCAAAGCAAGCTACCCCTGAGAGAAATAAATGAATTCCAAAGATCTTGGGCAAATCCAAAGAAGGTTTTCCCGTACGTTCATCACAGAATATTTCTAGGTCCCAATATACCCAATGCCAGATAGCTGCCAAGAAGCACAAACCGGAAAACACTATGTGTGCCCCTGCCACACCTTCATAACTCCAAATACCCGGATTTGTTATAGTTCCTCCTGAAATACTCCAACCGCCCCACGAATTGGTTATTCCTAAACGAGTCATGAAGGGTATAACGAACATACCTTGTCTCCACATCGGATCAAGAACGGGATCAGAGGGATCAAAAACCGCTAATTCATATAAAGCCATCGAACCAGCCCAACCAGAAACTAGAGCTGTATGCATTATATGAACAGAAAGCAATCGACCGGGATCATTCAATACGACAGTATGAACACGATACCAAGGTAAACCCATGGAAATACCTCTTTATCAAAGAAAAATAGACACTATGCCACTTTATTTTATCGCATTGGAAAAGACTATATATATATACTAACCATGTACCTAACCTTTTCAGTAGATTCCGTATCAGAAAGGATTAATATTTATTCCATTCCATTGAAAATAACGTGAAAATAACGGAACAATTTTGTTCGTAAGAACAAAGAGAAGCAGATCTATTCTATACCCGATAAGTACCAATACGCAATGGGAGGATTGGTCCCATTTTTGGGGAACGAATGGATAGATACTTGTTTATCATTCGAACGATCGATTTCTTCGTTCAAATTTTTTCTTTATTCATTCTGTCTTACTCTATAAACTTTCCAATCTATGTATCAAATAGAATAAAGAGAAAAAAGGGATGAAGACAATAAACCATTGATTGTTACGTTTCCATATTAAAGTGAAGTATAGTACTAAATTTTTTTCTTTAATTTAATGCCCATTGGTGTTCCAAAAGTACCTTTTCGGAGTCCTGGAGAGGAAGATGCGGTTTGGGTTGACATATAGTGCGACTTGTCAGACATATTGGGTCATATGGGATTTACCCGTTCTCTCCCCTGATCGAGATATCCTCTGTTTCGCCCAAGAGATATTGTATTGAGTGAGGCATCAATCAATCATTCGGAGCGTGAAGTGCAATTAGATCAATTTATTTTATATTGGGGATCAATATTATCAATTTAGAAGAATTTATGGTTTACTTGGACTGATAAAATAAAGTATCCAGGCTCCGTTCAGAAAATACCAAATCGATAACAAATTGTTAATATAATATATGTATGATTACCACTTGTATCATAAATGATTCTTATACCTACTATTACTTTATACCTACTATTACTATAGTAGTGATAGTAGTGATCCCAAATTGCCGACCAACGGAATAGTATGATGAATACATCAAATAGTTTTGGGAAAGCAAGACAAAAAAAAAGGAAGTCATAACAAAAAAATGGTACTGAGACCATTTGTCCTATATGTGCAAATAGAATTCGGACAGATCTTTTCCCGGGGTAGACCATGAACCTAAAAGAATTGAAAGGACCCATTCAGGAACAAGACAATGACATCGTGATTTTAATATCGATGAAACAATACATCAATGATAGGTTAGTTTAATAAGTTCAGTAATCTCTTTTTTTTTTAGAGGGAAGGGAGCCTAAACTCATCTCGTTTTTTTTAATAGAAGACCTTTCATTAAGAAAACCTGTTACATAAAAAAAAGAAATAAAGCTGGAATCGACACATTGATTCTTTTTTTTCTTTTTCACAAATTTTTTTTGAACCGTATGTATCCAAAGGTGCACGTACGGTTCCTAAGGGATGCAATTTTGTCCTAATCAACCGACTTTATCGAGAAAGATTACTTTTTTTAGGCCAAGAGGTTGATAGCGAGATCTCGAATCAACTTGTTGGTCTCATGGTATATCTCAGTATAGAAGATGGTACTAGGGATCTTTATTTGTTTATAAACTCTCCCGGCGGATGGGTAATACCAGGAATAGCCATTTATGATACTATGCAATTTGTGTCACCTGATGTGCATACGATATGCATGGGATTAGCCGCGTCAATGGGATCTTTTATTCTGGTCGGAGGAGAAATTACCAAACGTCTAGCATTCCCTCACGCTTGGCGCCAATGAGTTTTTATTTGATTGAAAAAAAAAGAAGACTATGCCTTCGCCACATTGATTATAAAAGAAAATTATAAGTAATAATAGCATGGCACTTCGGGTTCGATATGAACAAACCATTATTGTTTTTTCATAACATGAGATTTTGTATCGAGATAGTAGTATGAAATAAAGGTTATTTCCGATTTGATCTTATGTGTCGGGAGTACATTTCAGCGTCACAAACCATTTTTCTTCCACACCAGAAGTCTCTTTCTGATACTTATGCTATGAAAGAAAGAGTACAAAAATGAAAAAAAAAAAGATCATTTTTGACTTATTTGATCGTATCAAAAAGAAACTTTGGGATTGCTAAATCACAGACGAGATAAATATATAAAGTAACAGAACCATCATAGTATTCTTTTTTACTTCTATGAAAGGAAGGGTGGTAAATGGATCATTCAACGATCTGGATTAGATGGATTCTATTTCTTTCTTCGCTAGAATAGAAGAGAAGAAAGGGTCAATTCCATTGCAGAGCCGTATGCAATGAACAAAAGATGCCTGTACGGTTATTCAATTCTATTTGATTTTTTTTTCTTGTTATTTTTTTATCCCCTACTTTAGTTTAGCCCAATCATGCGAGATAGAAGAACCGTTCATGATGTTATATCAATATCATCAGGGTTATGATTCACCAACCTGCTAGTTCTTTTTATGAGGCACAAGCAGGGGAATTTATCCTGGAAGCGGAAGAACTACTGAAACTTCGCGAAACCCTAACAAAGGTTTATGTACAAAGAACGGGCAACCCTTTATGGGTTGTATCCGAGGATATGGAAAGGGATGTTTTTATGTCAGCAACAGAAGCCCAAACTCATGGCATTGTTGATCTTGTAGCGGTCGAAAATGAAAATACTGGGGATTTCGTATAAATCTATTTTATTTCAAACCATAATTCAAATTTTCTGTGATTTGATATTGAATAGAAATAATTCATGATGATCAATCATCAGGTTAAGATCGATCTAAACCAACCCATTTTATTCTATATATACATATATATACATACGACATGCCAACTATTAAACAACTTATTAGAAACACAAGACAGCCAATAAGAAATGTTACAAAATCTCCCGCTCTTAGAGGATGTCCTCAGCGTCGAGGAACATGTACTAGGGTGTATGTGCGACTCGTTCAGATCATAAGTTCGAACAAATGAGACAATTTTTTCAGTATCAATGACCGGTACCAATGAATAGGATAGATAGAGAAGATCTATCATATACCCATATTGTATATGGAATTTATGGTTTCCATTGGTGCAAATCCAATCATCTAGATTTGAAATAAGAAGCAATTCCCCATTGGTAGCAAATGGTTATCCATTAAGCGGAGGAAATGGTATCATAACATAAGAAGCAAAAAGGTTATGCTCCTTTTCTTGAAAGAACGGACTAACAGGGTCAGCTACCTAGCCAACTTTCATAATTAAATGCCGTCACTGTATGGATAACTCTTTTTGTGAAAAGAGCTATTACTGTAGATAGGTAGAGCCAAAGAGTGTGAACTATACAAGTTAACAATAACATTTGATTAAATGAAAGAAGAGGCTCCGGTGTATAGAGAGGACCTCACCGTTTAAGAGGTAACCATAGAAACGATGGAACCCACTATTTTTTTTTTATTTAGTATCGTTCTAATTTCTTATTTCCAGTGAAATAACTGGAAGGAATAGAATACAAAATCGTGGTTGGGAAGGTCATAGTAGCAAAAGCCATTGGAATTGATATTTTATATATCGGAATAATCCGTTTTGTTATTAATCGACCGGGGAAGGGGAAAAGGATGACTGAAAGAAGAGAAATCAATTAGTTATTCATTAAGCTTTAATCTGATTCAATGACCAGAGTTAAACGAGGATATACAGCTCGGAGACGTCGAACAAAAATTCGTTTATTTGCATCAACCTTTAGAGGGGCTCATTCAAGACTTACTCGAACGATTACTCAACAGAAAATGAGAGCTTTGGTTTCCTCTCATCGAGATAGAGGCAGACAAAAGAGGGATTTTCGTCGTTTGTGGATCACTCGGATAAACGCAGTAACTCGTGAGAATAAGGTATTCTATAGTTATAGTATATTAATACACAATCTGTACAAGAAGCAATTGCTTCTTAATCGTAAAATACTTGCGCAAATAGCTATATCAAATAAGAATTGTCTTTACATGATTTCCAATAAAATTATCAAATAAAGGAGATTCAAAAGTAATATACAGGAATGATTGAAAGGGAATTCCCCGGAGAATGAACTCCGGGAAGATATAGAATAAAAATAAATTAAGATAAGTAGTAGAAATGAACGAACATGTTTCAATAAAAAAAAATATTTATTCTTCTCCCCCATTTTTGTTTCTTATATTATAACACAAGAATCAAATCAGGATTCTAGGCCTTTTCGAACAAAACATCAATCTGAGCTTGAGTTCCAATTGTATTTTTGAGTCAATTGAGGAGTATGCCTATTTATTTCTGGTTCTAGGACCAGTAGTTCTTGGGATCGACTCAGCTCTCTCAAATTGTTTCTCATTATTAAGAAAAGGTAACAAAGATAAAATACGAGCTTGTTTTATAGCAATAGTAATTAATCGTTGTTGTTTCAAGGTCAATCTATTCACTCGTCTAGATAATATTTTTCCTTGTTCACTAATAAATCGACTAATTAAACTCATGTTTCTATAATCGATTCGATCCCCCGATCCAATTGGGGGCAAACGCCTACGAAAGGATCGCTTGTATTTACGAAAAGGTTGCTTGGATTTATCCATGGTTTATTCCTTATCTCTAAAGTTCTATTTATTTATTCATTTCGGATCCAACCGAAATAGGCTTTGATTCATATATTATTTCATTCATATACTATATATCTATACACATGAAAGAATATCTACATAAAATCGGGTTTGATTTGTATATATTATGTATATTATATATGTTAAGTTCTTACTCTTCCTGTCCTGTTCTTTGGAAAGATCGAACACATGATGTTCCCTTCGATCTATTTCTTGATTTCCCCATGAATCGTATGCTTATGACAATAGCGACAAAATTTTTGCAATTCTAATCGACTGGGTGTATTGTGGCGATTCTTTTGAGTAATATATCTAGAAATGCCCCGCGATTCCTTATTGACACTATTTCGGACACAACTGGTACATTCCAAAATAACTCTGACTCTGACATCTTTACCCTTGGCCATGAACCTCCTTTAGATTTTGTATCGACTTAACTTAAGTCTTATATTTTCGATCCGAACCGAAGAAGAAGAAAAAAATCAATAGAAGTTACTAGTTAGAAATTCCATTTCTAAGCATTTCGTTGTAATTCTTCTTATTATCTTATCTAATTAATTTATTATCTAATTAATAGAATATGTATTAATATAGTATATATTAAGTTAAGTAATACAAAATAGAATAATAATTAAGTAATACAATTTCTTTCTAACTATCAATTATTTCTATCCTAAATCCCAATATTTCATTTAAGTATCTTTTTTCTATGCTATGATTTCGTAGAGCCCGCCCTAGACTGGATACACATTTTAATTTTATTTCTGTTTTCCCAAATTTGATCTTGGATCTACCGGATTTTTTATGAGGTTCAATACACTTTTTCCTTCTCTTTCCTTACTATTCTAAAGAATTGAAAGGGAGAGTCGAGGTTTTAGTTACGTCATGTGGAATTATATTTCTTCATTTCTTCGCATATCAATAACTAGAATTAAAAAAAGGGGAATGACAGGGCATCTGGGAATAAACGATTAATTTCTATCAATAGACCCGCTAAAGACCCAAACCATAGAGTAGTTAACACAGGTGCCACGGAGAGATATGTTTTTAGATCTCGCATTGAAAATCCTCCTTCTTTATTGTAATACATATATTGTCAGATGCTGTAGTTCAAGATCATTTTTATTTATTTTTACGCGGATTTCCTAACAAAAATGGATATGTACAATGAACCAATAGATGAGATTTTCCTGTCACTAAAAAAGAAAAAGATGACCCCTTCTTCCTGAGCATTACGGATAAATATTCATTCTTTTTTATATGTTAGGTTGGGTTTCAGATGTATATAATTCTTTTATTATATGAAACCAAAAACAAGAAATGACAAGAAAGTTCTATATAGATAGAGGAGAAAATAAAGATGTGGAAAACAAGACAGGTATTTTGTACAATGACACTGTACAACAATTTTAAAAAGGGATGTAGCGCAGCTTGGTAGCGCGTTTGTTTTGGGTACAAAATGTCACGGGTTCAAATCCTGTCATCCCTACCTATTACTTCTCCTATGGGCAGTAACGAGAGATTAATTGAGATCGACGGGGCATAATCTTTCATTTTTGGATACTATATTTATGTAAGATGTGTTAGAAGTTAAGTGGAAAAAAAATTTCTTTGAAAGCGCTCTTAGTTCAGTTCGGTAGAACGCGGGTCTCCAAAACCCGATGTCGTAGGTTCAAATCCTACAGAGCGTGATTCCGTCTATCTTATGTATGTCGAATCACAATAAAATAACTTAACAAAACAAAGTTGAATTGCAACTGGAATTTGACCTCCCCCCTGTAGGAGGTCAATCAAAAAAAGAAATGTTACTCAATCAAAGGTCCAACTGATCACCACGTCTGTATTGTAAATATGCAGTCACAAATAATCCTGCCAAAGTAATAGGAATTAGACCTAAGACGATTCCAAATAGAAAAACTTCAATCATTTCGGTTTGTTTGAGGGGATAAAAAAGGGGGGTAAGATCTATCCCTAAATATTAATCTGAATTATCCGTGAATCTCAATGACCAAGAAAAAAAATTGGCAATTGGTGCGGGAAAGAACCATAGAATATCTGGAATT